ATTTTCCATCGAATTGTTATTCGATACCGAGGACTTAGAGACTCTCCTGAGTCTCTATAGAAAGTATCTTCAGCCCTTTCCACAACCACTAATTTGATTTTCCGTCGGGCTATCCAATCTAATTCAGGACCCGGTAATTAAACACTACATTAGTAGTGGAAGGGAATCAAAAAATCTTTATATGAGATCCCTTCCAACACTCATCTGTCCTTGAATCCTAGAGGCAAGGATTTAGAGCACTTTAGCTTTCGAGAGCCAAACTTCCAGATGTTTAGAACCAAGCAAGCAAGTCTCAAGAGTCCTTTTACTTTGTTTGCTTCTGCTGGGGAAAAATTCAGCGAGTTATATCAGCAAAACGAAATAAGAGATTTCGAGTTTTTTCTTGATCAGGCGACACCCGGATTTGAACTGGGGAAAAAGGATTTGCAGTCCCCCGCCTTACCGCTCGGCCATGCCGCCAAAATGTATGATACCCTACAAAATAGATGAAAAAAGTCTCCCTTTGTTTTGCGTCGAGTGGGGGGTTCCTAAACTTCTTTTTTATTGGACTTGCATCTTGAATCCCGTTTTCTTAAATTTAACCCCTGCCCGAAAAGAAAAAAATCCTTCGTTTTTTGGATTGGATCCATCCCTTCGGTTGTATGTATAGTATCTCAAAAACTAAATATCTAAAAATTTTCCCTCTCTTTTTTATATTGATATTGAAAAATTGAAAAACCAAATGTGGTTTTTCAGCCACAAAAGCCAAAATTTAGGACAAATTGGAACCATTAACTATTAAATGGGACTGTAAATTCATGAACGATTCTTGGATTTGAATCCAAAATTGTCTTTTCTTAATCCTAATTCTAATTAGATAAGAAAATCCAAATTGATACATAACTAATCAATATTGATTCTTTTCCATAAAAAAAATCCTTTCCAATTTCCATTATAACAGCAAATAGAAGTATATGTAAACCCCAGAACATAAATTGTTATACAAATATCTAATTGGATATCATATCTATATATTATGATGACTATAGAGAATTATCAGTAAATTGGAGTGCTTCCATTTTTCATTCAATAGATGGAATAGAAAATGGAAATTTTGATATAGCATAGCACGCGCTGTCCCGAATAGAACTTCAATAAAGGAGGAAACATAGATAGCTATCTACACATGGTTAATAAATCCAAACTTTATTACTATGTTACGCCCTTCAATCGTATTCTACTAAAAAAAGGTAAAATAAAAGTATCTCTCTTTTATGCGAATCATTTGTTGAACAATAGAATCCATGAAAAAGTTAAGTGCTAAAAAAATATCAACTCTATATTTTTGATGATTATAATGTCTTTATATCATCGAACAGATTAAATCCGAATCCATTTCTTTTTCTGGTACCCAATCGGATTAGAGTATGTAATATCATAATAATGGTAGAAATGAAATCACTTTTTTTTTTGATATTCTATCCAAAACTCCATAAGCCTAAGTGGCATTTATTAATTCCTTTCGATTTTGTATCTGTTACAAATTCCAATTTGAATATAAAATTGTCTTTATTCCTCCGTTCATATGCATTTCATACATTCCATATACGGGGTGAGTAAAATTTCATGTGATTCAGTAAACAAAATAGAAATTCCATCATTGCTAAATCAATCCATATGATTTGATGAAGAATGGGTCAATAATGGAATTTTTGGAGAAAAGGGAAATTCAAAATGCTCGGGGATGGAAATGATGAGGGAATGTCTACAATACCTGGGTTTAATCAGATACAATTTGAAGGATTTTGTAGATTCATTGATCAGGGCTTAACAGAAGAACTTTATAAGTTTCCAAAAATTGAAGATACAGATCAAGAAATTGAATTTCAATTATTTGTGGAAACATATCAATTGGTAGAACCTTTGATAAAAGAAAGAGATGCTGTATATGAATCACTCACATATTCTTCTGAATTATATGTATCCGCGGGATTAATTTGGAAAACCAGTAGGGATATGCAAGAACAAACTCTTTTTATTGGAAACATTCCTTTAATGAATTCCCTGGGAACTTCTATAGTAAATGGAATATACAGAATTGTGATCAATCAAATATTGCAAAGTCCCGGTATCTATTACCGGTCAGAATTGGACCATAACGGAATTTCGGTCTATACCGGGACCATAATATCAGATTGGGGAGGAAGATTAGAATTAGAGATTGATCGAAAAGCAAGGATATGGGCTCGTGTGAGTAGGAAACAGAAAATATCTATTCTAGTTCTATCATCAGCTATGGGTTCGAATCTAAGAGAAATTCTAGAGAATGTTTGCTATCCTGAAATTTTCTTGTCTTTCCTGAATGATAAAGAGAAAAAAAAAATGGGGTCAAAAGAAAATGCCATTTTGGAGTTTTATCAACAATTTGCTTGTGTAGGCGGAGATCCTGTATTTTCTGAATCCTTATGTAAGGAATTACAAAAAAAATTCTTTCAACAAAGATGTGAATTAGGAAGGATTG